TTATGGAAATGGCAAGTCAATTCGAGGAATTTATCACACAAGTATTCAATTAGTTCGGACTTGCTTAGTATTGAATTGGGACCAAGAACAAAATGGTTCTATAGAAGAGGTTCATGCTTCCTTTGTTGAGGTAAGGGCAAATGATCTAATTCGCGATTTCATAAGAATTGAGTTAGTCAAGTCCACTATTTCGTATACCGGAAAAAGGTATGATAGGGCAAGTTCCGGATTGATTCCCGATAATGGATTAGATTGCACCAATATCAATCCTTTTTATTCCAAGGCGAAGATTCAATCACTTAGCCAACATCAAGGAACTATTGGTATGTTGTTGAATCGAAATAAGGAATGCCAATCTTTGCTAATTTTGTCATCATCCAATTGTTCTCGAATTGGTCCATTCAATAGTTCGAAATATAACAATGTGACAAAAGAATCGGATCCCCTAATTCCAATTAGGGATTATTTAGGTCCCTTAGGCGCTATTGTACCTAAAATATCGAATTTTTATTCATCTTACCATTTAATAACTCATAATCAGATCGTGTTAAAGAAATATTTGCTACTTGACAATTTGAAACAGATTTTCCAAGTACTTCAAGTACTTAAATACTGTTTAATAGATGAAAATAGAAGGATTTATAATCCCGATCTATGCAGTAACATCATTTTGAACCCATTCCATTTGAATTGGTGCTTTCTCCATCATGATTATTGTGAAGAGACATCGATCAAAATTAGCCTTGGACAATTTATTTGTGAAAATGTATGTCTATTTAAATACGAACCACACGTAAAAAAATCTGGTCAAATTTTAATTGTTAATGTCGACTTTTTAGTTATAAGATCGGCTAAGTCTTATTTGGCTACTCCTGGAGCAACTGTTCATGGTCATTATGGGAAAATCCTTTACGAAGGAGATACATTAGTTACATTTATATATGAAAAATCGAGATCTGGTGACATAACGCAAGGTCTTCCAAAAGTAGAACAAATCTTAGAAGTGCGTTCGATTGATTCAATATCGATGAACCTCGAAAGGAGAGTTGAAGGTTGGAACGAGCGTATACCAAGAATTCTTGGGATCCCCTGGGGGTTTTTGATTGGAGCTGAGCTAACCATAGCCCAAAGTCGTATCTCTTTGGTTAATAAGATCCAAAAGGTTTATCGATCCCAGGGGGTACAGATCCATAATAGACATATAGAGATTATTGTACGTCAAGTAACATCAAAAGTGTTGGTTTCAGAAGATGGAATGTCTAATGTTTTTTCGCCTGGAGAATTAATCGGATTGTTGCGAGCGGAACGAGCAGGGCGCGCTTTGGACGAATCGATCTGTTATCGGGCAATCTCATTGGGAATAACAAGAGCGTCTCTGAATACTCAAAGTTTCATATCCGAAGCAAGTTTTCAAGAAACCGCTCGAGTTTTAGCAAAAGCTGCTCTACGAGGTCGTATTGATTGGTTGAAAGGCCTGAAAGAGAACGTTGTTCTGGGGGGGATTATACCTGTTGGTACCGGATTCCAAAAATTTGTGCACCGTTCAAGGCAAGACAAAAACATTTATTTGGAAATCAAAAGAAAAAATCTATTCGAGTTGGAAATGAGAGATATTTTGTTACACCATAGAGAATTATTTTGTTCTTACGCGACAAACAATTTCCATGAGACAAATTTACATGAGACATCAGAACAATCATTTATGCGATTTAATGATTCCTAAGAGCGGATTCATTTTAACTTTAACTATCTTTTAACTATACTGGTCTGATTATTGATTTGGTAATAAATAAAATAAGTAATTAAAAAAATTTATGGTTTGTGCCGTGTATCAATGGTCAATCCCCGGTAGAAGGTTCCATCGGAACAATTATTTATTTCAAGGTACCTCGTCTCTTTGTTAATAATACGAAAAAGAAAAAACAAAAAGGAAGTGTGGGAAAAAATGACAAGAAGATATTGGAACATCAATTTGGAAGAGATGATGGAAGCAGGAGTTCATTTTGGTCATGGTACTAAGAAATGGAATCCTAGAATGGCCCCTTACATTTCTGCAAAGCGTAAAGGTATTCATATTACAAATCTCGCTAGAACTGCTCGTTTTTTATCAGAAGCCTGTGATTTAGTTTTTGATGCAGCAAGTAGGGGAAAAAACTTCTTAATCGTCGGTACCAAAAATAAAGCATCGGATTCAGTAGCATCAGCTGCAATAAGGGCTCGGTCTCATTTTATTAATCAAAAATGGCTCGGTGGTATGTTAACGAATTGGTCCACTACGGAAACGAGACTTTATAAGTTCAGGGACTTAAGAGCAGAAGAAAAGATGGGGAAACTCAACCGTCTCCCCAAAAGAGATGCAGCAATGTTGAAGAGAAAATTATCTACCTTGCAAACATATCTCGGTGGGATCAAATATATGACGGGATTGCCTGATATTGTGATCATCGTTGATCAGCAAGAAGAATATACGGCTCTTCGAGAATGTGCCATTTTGGGGATTCCAACGATTTGTTTAATCGATACAAATTGTGACCCAGATCTTGCAGATATTTCGATTCCAGCCAACGATGACGCTATAGCTTCAATTCGATTGATTCTTAACAAATTAGTATCCGCAATTTGTGAAGGTCGTTCTAGCTATATAAGAAATCGTTGATTATGATTAAGATTAAGAATAATAAAATTAGTTAATGTTAATTATTGGGCAACTCCATAGATTTATTGGATCGGTTACTTTTTTTTGAATTTTTAAAAATAGATAAAAAAAAAGAACTGGGGATATTGATATATATTATGATGTTATGTGATTTCTTGGTATCCTAAATATATGATTAATGATTCAAGTTGGTGAGTTGAGAAAGAAATGGTTGAATCAAACTAATTCCTTTTTTGAAGTTCAATTTCTATCAGAGGACAATATGAATGTTATACCATGTTACATTAAAACACTCAAAGGGTTATACGATATATCGGGTGTAGAAGTAGGCCAACATTTCTATTGGCAAATAGGAGGTTTACAAATCCATGCTCAAGTACTTATCACTTCTTGGGTCGTAATTGCTATCTTGTTAGGTTCAGCCATCATAGCTGTTCGGAATCCACAAACCATTCCGACCGACGGTCAGAATTTCTTTGAATATGTCCTTGAATTTATTCGAGACTTGAGCAAAACCCAGATTGGAGAAGAATATGGACCTTGGGTTCCCTTTATTGGAACTATGTTCCTATTTATTTTTGTTTCTAATTGGTCAGGTGCCCTTTTACCTTGGAAAATCATACAGTTACCTCATGGGGAGTTAGCTGCGCCCACGAATGATATAAATACTACTGTTGCTTTAGCTTTACCCACGTCAGTGGCATATTTTTATGCAGGTCTTACCAAAAAAGGGTTGGGTTATTTCGAGAAATACATCAAACCAACTCCAATACTTTTACCAATTAACATCCTAGAAGATTTCACAAAACCCTTATCTCTTAGTTTTCGACTTTTCGGGAATATATTGGCTGATGAATTAGTAGTTGTTGTTCTTGTTTCTTTAGTCCCTTCAGTAGTTCCTATACCTGTCATGTTTCTTGGATTATTTACAAGTGGTATTCAAGCTCTTATTTTTGCAACGTTAGCCGCGGCTTATATAGGCGAATCCATGGAGGGTCATCATTGACTAGTTTTCGAAATAGTCTTTTTTTTTTTAGCTTATCCCAATTCATGCATGGTTCAAGATAATCTGCTTGGTTGGAGAACATAATAGATATAAATACGTATGAATATATGACCTAGAGTCGTAGGAGAGAAGATGAACGATATTACGGAATTGTAAAAAAAAAGATGGGTTGGGGAGGTCACACTAGATGTATGTAATGTCTATAAGTCCAGCCACTTTTTGTGTGGGTTTCGAGGAATGATTCTATAATCCGATTCAATATAAAATGTGGCCAGTTTACGTTATGGAAGAAAGAAATGTATATGTAATATGTATATGTAATATTAGATATTCACTAGTTATATAGCCCTATCTATATATAAATAGAAGTCCTTATGCCTTACCTATATACTAACTAACTATATATATATCTAACTATATGCTATATATATGTAATATATATATAGCAATATATATAGATAGCAATATATATAGCAAAATAAAAAAAATATATATATATATATATATATATGTATTGATATACATATTGATATCGTTATATTGATATATTGATATCGTTGATATCGATCATATTGATATCCATTGCATATATTGATGATTGCATATATTGATTTGATTGCAGTTTACTGCATTTAGATTAGATGGATTACAAGATAAGTCAAGTCCTTTCTTCTGTTTCATTTGTGATTGTGTATTGGATGAAAAAACAGATGAACTCAAGGATATAGAAGAGTAAAGAACGAAGGATGGAATGAAAGAATGGTTGGAAAGAAAGAAATGCAATAACTAGAGCCGTATGTATATGGATTTACAAAAACTTCATCATGGGTAGAAACAAAAAATGAGATATCGAAGTAGTTCTGACGATTCAGTAATATTATCATTAGTTTTTAGTTACTCCGACCCAATAGATCTTAATGATCAAACTTAATGATAAAATTAAGTAATAATTCATTGGTTGATTGTATCATTAACCATTTCTTTTTTTTTGGTGTGAGGAACTTACCATGAATCCACTGATTTCTGCCGCTTCCGTTATTGCTGCTGGATTGGCTGTAGGACTTGCTTCTATTGGACCCGGAGTTGGTCAAGGTACTGCTGCAGGCCAAGCTGTAGAGGGTATTGCGAGACAACCAGAAGCAGAGGGTAAAATACGAGGTACTTTATTGCTTAGTCTAGCTTTTATGGAAGCTTTAACAATTTACGGACTGGTTGTGGCATTAGCGCTTTTATTTGCGAATCCTTTTGTTTAATCCTAGAAATGTAAAAAAGTATCTTAGATTACATACTTTTTTTACTTTTTTTCTTTATTAACTTGAAATTAAATTGTCGTTTGCT